CTTTATTTAAGGCTTTAAATTTTGGTCTGTTGCTACTAGCCGTAAAGTTTTTTTTTGACTTTTCCATTATATTAGAAGGCTGGCTTGGAAGTGTATAAGTAGTAAAGATTTTATGAGAGATGTCAATACTAAAATTTAAGTTAAAATATTTATATCAAGAAAGAAAATTTAAAAAAATGGGATGAAGGACTGTTTTAGGGGATTTGGCAGTTCATGGGGGAAAGGGGGATTTGATGGTATTAAAAGTTGATGCTAGTATTTATGTCAAAAAATCATTAAAAGGATGTCTATAGTCATTGATTATTTGGTGATGTGGACTGGTAAATGGTAGAGAGGCAGCTTGAACGAGAAGTTCAGCTTCAGTAAGAAGGTTGGGACACCACGCCCGTGGCGATGGTGAGTCACAGCACCCAAAAGAGAAAAAATACCAAATGCATGAGACCTCAGTTATGTTGGGCATGGGCTGATTAGACCCGATACCATCGAGATGTCTTATTTAAGAGGAACGAGTGGACGGTCAAGACTTTAATGGCCCTGAAGTAAGAACCAGATGTCTGATAAAGTTTCACATTAGCTACCCCCAAGTTTAATGGGCCCGGAGCGAGAAGAGGGACAGAGGTGGGCGGGTTGCTGGTTTCACGGAGGATGGTAGAAAGATAGACCAAATGTAGCAGGGGATATCCGTTTGGACAAGCAGGGCTATGACTTTATGCGGTATATACGGTTAAAAATATTTTTTGTAGAGCATTGACTTCCAGTTTTGAAGAACAAACATGCTGAGGTTTTAATTAGTGAAAATCCATTGTTAGTGGGAATTCATAAAAGAAGAAGTACTTGCTTATATGCTGGTGGAAAATAATTGAATGTACAATATACATATAATGTGTTGTGTACCAGAATAAATTTATGTACTAGTCAAGAAGTAATTTAAGCAGAATGTCTGCTTTGGGCGCCGACAGTGGAGAAAATTTCTTCCTTCTTGATGTCTTGAGAAGAAAAGTTCTTCATTATCGGTTTACAAGACCGAAGTAATTTATTATACTATCAAGACATAAGTTATATCATTTTAATATACGGTTTTCAATAATTCCTGCAATTGGTAAGAAAATCAGGATAATGGAGAAGTAACTAATTGAAGCCAGTTGGCCGATAATGATAAATGGGTGTTCTACTGGTTGCCCTCCAATTCATGTGAGAATTAGGAGGTTTGCTACTAGTATTCAGAATATAAATTGGGAAATTGGTCGAAATATTAGACTTCGTTGTTTTGATGTATGAATAAGGGGTAGGAATACAAGGATTAAGATGGAAAGAACTAAAGCGATTACACCTCCTAATTTGTTAGGGATAGAGCGGAGGATGGCATAGGCAAATAAGAAATATCATTCTGGTTTAATGTGTGGTGGAGTGTTTAGTGGATTAGCTGGTATATAATTGTCTGGGTCTCCTAAAAGGTCAGGTGAAAATAATACTACCAGTAGGAACGTAAATAGTAATAGGATTACTCCTAGAAAGTCTTTGACTGTATAATATGGATGAAAAGGAATTTTATCTACATTTGAATTAATGCCCATAGGGTTGTTAGAACCTGTTTCATGAAGGAATAAGAGATGAACTACTGCTAGGGCTGCGATAATGAAAGGTAGAATAAAGTGAAACGCGAAAAAACGTGTTAGAGTGGGTTTATCTACTGAGAACCCGCCTCAAATCCATTCTACGATTGTTGTGCCTACGTAGGGAATAGCTGAAAGTAAGTTTGTAATTACTGTGGCTCCTCAGAAGGATATTTGTCCTCATGGGAGAACATAACCTATGAATGCGGTAGCTATTACAGAAAACAGTAAAATAATTCCAACGTTTCATGTTTCTGTGTAGAGGTAGGAGCCATAGTAAATGCCTCGTCCAATGTGAATAAATAAGCAGATGAAGAATATGGAGGCTCCATTGGCATGTATATATCGAATTAATCATCCGTAGTTAACGTCTCGACAGATGTGAGATACGGATGAAAATGCTGTAGTTGTATCAGCTGTGTAATGTATTGCTAAAAATAATCCGGTTGTGATTTGGATGATAAGGCAGAGGCCTAGAAGTGACCCAAAATTTCATCATGATGAAATGTTAGGGGGAGTGGGTAGGTCAATAAATGAGTGATTGATGATTTTGAAAAGTGGGTGAGATTTTCGTATGTTTGTCATTAGTGTTCTTATAGTTGAATAACAACGATGATTTTTCATGTCATTAGTCATAGTTGAGTGCTATGTAGGAATAATGATGACTAATTATTCTTTTACCTTAAGTTTATTATTTTTATTAGGTTGTATTGGATTGGCTTTGAAACCATCTCCAATTTATGGTGGGTTAGTTTTGGTATTTAGTGGTTGTTTATGTTGTTTGACAGTTTTGGATTTTGGTGGTTCTTTTTTAGGATTAGCTGTGCTTTTAATTTATTTAGGGGGGATGATAGTTGTTTTTGGGTATACTACTGCTATAGCTTCTGAGGAATATCCGGAAACATGAAGTTCTAATTGAGTAATTTTTATAACTTTTATGTTTGGTGCTTTTGTAGAAATGGTATTAATTTATATTGTAGAAAATTATTTTATGGTAGGTTTAGGGTTGGAGGTTCCTGAAGTGGAAAATTGAGTGCCGCAGGAGGTGGATGAAGCAGAAGTGGTTGAGGAGGAAGGTGTTGGGGTAGGGGCAATTTATAATACTGCTGTTTGGTTGCTAGTGGTAGCTGGTTGGTCTTTATTTGTTGGAGTTGTTGTAATTGTTGAAATGACTTATATGGGTTAAATATAGATTATGAGAGGGATTACTGTTAATGAGATTAAGAATGATAAAAAATAGATTTTGATAAGGCCTTTTTGGTTGGTAGTAAGTTTTGATAATGAAATGTTGAAAGTTGAAATGAGTTTTGGGGTTGATTTTTCTAGTCAGATTATATCTAAAAGGTTAGTTGCTGTATGGAAACTTGAGTTGAGGATTGTTTTTGGAATAGTTCGGTGAATAATTATTGGAAAATATCCTAATAGAGTTGAAAATAAAGAAGGATATGATGGGGACTTGCTTTTTAGTTGTGTTGTTAGGTTATTAAGTTCGATGGCTAGTGAAAGTCCTAGAATTGTAATTATGATGGCAGAAAATTTAATAAATCAAGGTATAGTGAGGGTTTGGATGTTTAGTGGAGGGAGGGAGTGGAAAATAATAAATCCTGCTAAAATGCTTCCTAGTGCTAGGCGTATAATAGGGTTAAGGAGTATAGGATCATTTTCGTTTATAATAATTAGGGGAGAGAAGCGTGGTTTGGTTATTGTAACAAAATAGATAATTCGTATACTGTATATAGCTGTTATAGCTGTAGCAATTAGGGTAATTGTAAGGGCTCAGGCGTTGGTATAAGACGTGTTTAAGGCTTCGATAATAGAGTCTTTTGAGAAGAAACCTGTGAGGAAAGGTATTCCAATTAGTGCTAGGCTTCCGATAGTTAGGCATGAAGAAGTAAATGGAAGTGTATTTGAAATGTTTCCTATTTTTCGAATGTCTTGTTCATCGTTTAAGTTATGAATAATGGAGCCTGAGCATATAAATAGTATAGCTTTGAAGAAGGCGTGATTACAGATGTGAAGAAAAGCTAAAAAGGGTTGATTAATTCCTAAAGTAACTATTATTAGTCCTAATTGACTTGATGTGGAAAATGCTACAATTTTTTTAATGTCATTTTGGGTGAGTGCACAAATAGCTGTAAATAGTGTTGTGAGTGAGCCAAGGCATAATATTGATGTTATAATTATGTTATTATTTTCGGTTAGGGGGTAAAATCGGATTAGTAGAAAAATTCCTGCTACTACTATTGTGCTTGAGTGAAGTAAAGCTGAAACTGGGGTAGGTCCTTCTATGGCTGAGGGGAGTCATGGGTGAAGTCCAAATTGGGCTGATTTTCCTGTGGCTGCGATTAGAAGGCCTAGTAAGGGTAGGTTTTCATGGGAGTTCATGGATATAATTTGTTGAAGTTCTCATGAGTTTATATTAAGGCAAAATCATGCTATTGCTATAATTAGTCCTACGTCTCCAATTCGGTTATACAGAATTGCTTGTAGGGCTGCAGTGTTTGCGTCTGTTCGTCCATGCCATCAACCGATGAGTATAAAGGATATAATTCCTACTCCTTCTCATCCAATGAACAGTTGAAATAGGTTGTTGGCTGTAGTTAAAATAATCATAGTGATAAGGAAGAGTAGTAAGTATTTTAGGAAGCGATTTAGTTGTGGGTCTGAATGTATATATCAGGAAGAAAACTCTATGATAGATCATGTTACATATAAAGCTACTGAAAGAAATAGAATTGAAAAAAGATCTATTTTGAAGCTGACTGTAATTTTTATAGGATCTATGGCTATTCAGTTTCAAGAAATAATTATGTATTCTGTATTGGATTGAATAAATATTGCTAGTGGAATTAAGCTTAAAATGAATGAATATTTTAGAGATTTAATAGTGTAGAGTGGGAAGTTAATTAGTTTAATTAATTTTGTTGTTGAGATTAGGATTGGGGTTATAAGAATTAGGAAAATAAGAAGAGTTAGGGATGAAATAAGGTTAATTGCTTTTATCAATTTAGATTGAATTTTTGGGTTCTAAGACCAATGGATTTATTATCCTATAAAAGCAAGAAAGCCATATTTTTATATATGGGTACATGAGTTAGCAGCTCTTGTTTTCTTTCTTGGTAAATAAGGAAATAAGATTCCTATTATTAGATTCACAGTCTAATGTTTTTATAAACTATATTTACATATTGCAAAATTTAAGATTAATTTTGGATTAAAGATTAGGAGAATAAGGGGTAAAATGTGGAGTGTTATAAGTGCAAGTTCTCGTGTGTGTGATGGTTGAATCCATTTTATGTGGTTTGTAGATTTTCCTCGTTGGGTTATAATAAATATATATATAGAGTATAGGGCTGTAATTGTTATATTAATACCTGTAAGGAAAATTGATGGATGGGATCAGTTGAATAGGGAGATTATAATTGTTAATTCTCCTAAGAGATTAATTGATGGTGGGAGAGCTAAATTAGTTAGGCTTGCAATGAGTCAGCAGGTAGCTATAAGGGGTAGTACTGTTTGGAGACCTCGAGTTAAAGTTATTGTTCGACTGTGGGTTCGTTCGTAGTTTGTGTTGGCTAGACAAAATAGGAGGGAGGAAGTTAGGCCGTGTGCGATTATTAGTGCTAAGGCACCTGAAAAGCTTCATGGGGTTTGGATTATAATTGATGCAATTACTAGTGCTATATGACTTACTGAGGAGTAAGCAATTAATGATTTCAGGTCCGTTTGTCGTAGGCAAATAGAGCTAGTTATTACTATTCCTCACAGTGATAGTATAATAAATGGATATGATAAGGATTTAGTAATTGGATCTAATATTATGCATATTCGAATTATGCCATAACCGCCTAGTTTAAGGAGAATAGCAGCAAGGATTATGGAGCCTGCAATGGGAGCTTCAACGTGGGCTTTTGGTAGTCAGAGATGGACTCCATACAGGGGTATTTTAATTATAAATGCTATTATACATGCTAATCATAGAATACTGTTGGATCATGAGTTGTTAAGTGAAAAGTTGTTAAGTATGAGGAGAGGGAAGTTAAGAGTACCTAAATGAGTTTGTAAAGAGATAAGAGCAATTAAAAGTGGGATGGAACCGACTAGTGTGTAAAAAAGAAAATAAAGTCCGGCGTTTAATCGTTCTGTCTGATTGCCTCATCGAGTGATGATAATAAGTGTGGGAATTAGTGTTGCTTCAAATAGGATATAAAATATAATAAGTTCTGTAGCCGAGAAAGTTATGGTTAATAAGATTTGTAATGAGATTAGTATGGAGATATAAGTTTTTTTGTGTGTTAATTTTTGATTTTTTAGGTGATTTTGGCTTGCTAGGATTATTAGTGGTAGAAGTCATGTAGTTAAAATAATTAGGGGTGTTGAAATAGTATCTGAAAAGAATATGGGTGAAAAGACAGTGTTGTTGATATCATTTTGTCATAATAGTGAAAAGCTAAGTAAACTAATTATAAAGCTATATGAAGAAACATTGATTCAGAGTGTTTTTTTGTTAGATAATCAAGTTAATGGAATTAATATTAGTGATGGAAAAATAATTTTTAGCATTGCAATAGATTTAAGTTTTGGACAAAATCTGAACCATAGGTATTGGAAATTATTACTAGAAGTGCTAAGCCTACGGCTGCTTCGCAGGCTGCAAATACTAGAATAATAATAGGTATAGGGAGTGAGGTTGTAAAATTAAAATTTAAGATTGATATTGAGATAATTACAAATAGAGATAGCATTATACCTTCTAGGCATAGTAAGGTGGATATTAGGTGAGATCGAAATATGAGAGTACCTAGAAGGGAAAATATAAATGCTGAAACTAAATTAATAAGAGTAAGAGTCATGATTGGCAATTATGAAAATATCATAGTCTAATGAGTCGAAATCATTTATTTTGTTTTAAACTAATTACCATGAGTTACTCAGTTCATTCTAGGCTTTTTTGTATTCATTCATATGCTAGGCCTAGGGATAAAATGGAAAGAAGTAGAAATGAAAATGTTATTATTTGATATATATTATGTGATTGTATGGCTCATGGGAGGGGTAGAAGTAGTGCAATTTCTAAATCAAAAAGAAGAAATGTAATTGCTACTAGGAAAAATTTCATAGAAAATGGTAGGCGTGCTGAGCCCATAGGATCAAATCCGCATTCATACGGGTAGGCTTTTTCTGTGTATAAATTAATTTGTGGAATTAAAAATGCAATAGTTACTAGTAAAAAAGATAGTGAGATGTTAATGATAAGTGAAGTAAGTAAATTAATTGTTCTCTTTTAGATTAGAGCTAAAGCCTACTGATTGGAAGTCAATTGTACTAATTATACTAAGAGAGCATGAACCTCATCAATAGATTGAGACATATAAGAATAATCACACTACGTCAACGAAGTGTCAATATCATGCTGCTGCTTCAAAACCGAAATGGTGTTTTGATGTGAAATGGAATTTTAGTTGTCGAAAAAAGCAGATGATAAGGAAAGTTGAGCCAATAATTACGTGTAGTCCGTGAAAACCAGTTGCTATAAAGAAAGTTGATCCATAGATACTATCTGAAATTGAAAAAGAAGTTTCTATATATTCTGATGCTTGTAGTATTGTAAAATATAATCCTAAGATGATTGTAATGAACAGAGCTTGATTTATATTGTTTCGTTTTCCTTCTATTAGGCTGTGATGTGCTCATGTGATTGATACCCCAGATGCTAAAAGTACAGATGTATTTAATAAGGGGACTTCAAGTGGGTTAAGAGGAGTAATACCTGTTGGGGGTCAGCATCCTCCTAGATCATGTGTAGGAACTAAGCTGGAGTGATAGAAGGCTCAAAAGAATCCTGAAAAGAAGAATACTTCTGAAATAATAAATAGGATTATTCCATAGCGTAGGCCTTTTTGGACGCTTGGGGTATGATGTCCTTGAAATGTGCCTTCACGAATAATATCGCGTCATCATTGATATATAGTGAGTATATTAGTGGTAAGTCCTAGTATAAGAAGAATGGTAGAATTGTAATGGAATCATATTGTTATACCCGAAGTTAATAGAAGGGCGGAAAGTGCTCCGGTTAATGGTCAAGGGCTTGGGTTTACTATATGAAAAGCATGTGTTTGGTGGGTCATTATGTGTTATCATGTAAATAAAGACTTACTAGTAGTGTGAATACGTATGCTTGAATTAGGGCTACAGCAAATTCAAGTAAAGTTAATATAATTAGGATAATAAATGTAATTGCGGCTACAGAGATATTGATATTTATTAGTGCTAGGGCAGCTCCTCCAATTAGATGCATAAGTAAATGGCCGGCAGTAATGTTAGCTGTTAGTCGAACTGCGAGGGCTATAGGTTGGATAAATAAACTGATAGTTTCAATAATTACAAGTATAGGAATTAGGGGAATTGGTGTCCCTTGTGGAAGAAAATGAGCGAGTGAGCTTTTTAGTTTATGTCGAAACCCAATAATTACTGTTCCAGCTCATAGTGGAATTGCTATTGTTAAATTCATAGATAATTGGGTAGTTGGGGTAAAGGTATGTGGTAATAAGCCTAAAAGGTTTGTTGAGCCAATGAAAATGATTAATGAGATAATTATAAGGGATCAAGTTTGTCCCTTTTTGGAGTGAATTGCTATTATTTGTTTTGTAATTAGCTTAATTAATCATTGTTGAAATGAGTAAAAACGATTGTTAATTAAACGATTTGAAGATGTAATTATGATTGATGGGAACATGATAATTATAATAACTACGGGAAGTCCTATTATTGTAGGGGTAATGAAAGAGGCAAATAAGTTTTCGTTCATTTAGGTTCTCAAAGATTTTTAATTTTTAGGGGTTTGGTAGTTTTTGTGGTAATTGGGTTGGGAAAAACTTGTAAGGAAAGTTTTAATTGGAAAATAATAAATAGTGTAATGATTGAGGCTAGCATAGTAGTGAATCATGTAGATGTATCTAGTTGTGGCATTTTCATTATGGGGAGTAGAAATTCCCTTACTTTAACTTAAAAGGTTAACGCTTTAAGCTTCATAATGATGTTAAGCTATTGATACTGATCAATTTTCAAAAAGTTTTAATGGAATTATTTCAAGGACGATTGGTATGAAACTATGGTTTGATCCACAGATTTCTGAGCATTGCCCATAAAAAACTCCTGGGCGATTTGATGTAATTGTAGCTTGGTTTAGGCGTCCTGGGATAGCATCTGTTTTTAATCCTAGGGAAGGAACGGCTCATGAGTGTAATACATCTTCTGATGAGATTAGCATACGGATAGGGAGTTCTATTGGTAAAATTACTCGGTTATCAACTTCTAGTAGTCGGAGTTCCCCGGGTTTTAATTCGTTAGTTGGAATTATATATGAGTCGAAGGATAGGTCTTCGAAGTCAGTATATTCATAGCTTCAGTATCATTGATGTCCTATAGTTTTTACTGTTAATGCAGGATTATTAATTTCATCTATTATATAGAGAATTCGTAAAGAAGGAAGGGCAATTATAATAAGGATAATAGCTGGTAGAATAGTTCAAATTGTCTCTACTTCTTGGGCGTCTATTGTACTAGTATGAATGAGTTTTGTTGAAAGCATGAGTGAAATTAAGTAGAGCACAAGTGAGCTAATAAGGAATACAATTATTAGTGTATGATCATGAAAATTTATTAATTCTTCTATAATAGGAGATGTGGCGTCTTGTAAGCCTAATTGGAAAGGGTAAGCCATTCAAGATATATAAGCTTTAGCTTATAATTTAACTTTGACAAAGTTATGTAATTAGTTTTACTAATATCTTATTGAGAAAGTCATAATGGTTATGGGATTGGCTTGAAACCAGTTTTAGGGGGTTCGAATCCTTCCTTTCTTATTTTACTTTTACAAAGGTAGGTTCTTCAAATGTATGGTAAGGTGGAGGACACCCATGAAGTCATTCTAGGTTTGTTGAAGAGTGTGGAATTGAAATTACTTCTCGTTTGGAAGCGAAAGCTTCTCAAATGATAAAAATTATTACTAGGACTGCTGTGAGAGAAATGAATGATCCTATAGAAGATACTATATTTCATGTAGAATAAGCATCCGGGTAGTCTGAATAACGTCGGGGTATTCCTGAAAGCCCTAAAAAATGTTGAGGAAAAAATGTTATATTTACTCCTACAAATATAATAGTAAAATGAATTTTTGCTCAGGTGTCATTTAGAGTATATCCTGAAAATAGAGGAAATCAGTGAATGAAGCCGGCTATGATGGCAAACACTGCTCCTATAGACAATACATAGTGGAAATGGGCAACTACATAGTATGTATCGTGTAGGACGATGTCTAAGGATGAGTTGGATAAAACGATTCCTGTGAGTCCTCCTACAGTAAATAGAAAGATAAACCCTAGGGCTCATAATATGGCTGGAGATCAATTAATATTTCCTCCATGTAGAGTGGCTAGTCAACTAAAAATTTTAACACCTGTTGGGATTGCAATAATTATAGTGGCTGATGTAAAGTAAGCTCGTGTATCTACGTCAAGTCCTACTGTAAATATATGATGTGCTCATACGATGAACCCTAAAAATCCAATTGATATTATGGCTCAGACTATTCCTATATACCCAAATGGTTCTTTTTTTCCTGAATAGAAGGTAACGACGTGGGAAATGATGCCAAATCCTGGTAAAATTAGGATATATACTTCAGGGTGGCCAAAAAATCAGAAAAGATGTTGATAGAGAATAGGATCACCTCCTCCAGCGGGGTCGAAGAAGGTTGTGTTTAGGTTTCGGTCTGTTAGTAGTATAGTAATTCCTGCAGCTAAAACTGGTAGAGAAAGAAGTAAAAGTACTGCTGTAATAAGAACTGATCATACAAATAAAGGTGTTTGATATTGTGTCACAGCTGGTGGTTTTATGTTAATAATAGTTGTAATAAAATTAATAGCACCTAAGATTGATGATACCCCAGCTAAGTGGAGGGAAAAAATTGTAAGATCTACTGATGCTCCTGCATGGGCTAAATTTCCAGCTAAAGGTGGGTAAACTGTTCAGCCTGTACCAGCTCCGGCTTCTACTATTGAAGATGCGAGTAGTAGTAAAAATGAGGGTGGTAAAAGTCAGAAGCTTATATTGTTTATTCGTGGAAATGCTATATCGGGGGCTCCAATTATTAAGGGAACTAATCAGTTTCCAAAGCCTCCAATTATTATAGGTATTACTATAAAGAAAATTATAACAAAAGCATGAGCAGTTACGATCACATTGTAAATTTGGTCATCTCCTAATAGGGCGCCTGGTTGACCTAATTCTGTTCGGATAAGGATGCTTAAAGCTGTCCCTACTATACCAGCTCAGGCCCCAAAAATTAGGTATAGGGTTCCAATATCTTTGTGGTTTGTTGAAAATAATCAACGGTTAATGAACATAGGTAATATGGCTGAGAAAAGCATTAGACTGTAAATCTAATTATAGAGGTCTACTCCTCTTGTTACCAAGCCTTAAGGTGATAGTCATGTTGAATTGCAAATTCGAAGGTGTAGAGCAAGAGTCTACTGAGGCTTCTTCCGCCTTTTTTTTATTTCGGCGGAAGAAGTAGATTGAAGCCAGCATATTAGGGTATTTAGCTGTTAACTAAATTGTCGTAGGTTGAATCCTATCAATCTAGGTGAGGGCTTAGCTTAATAAAAGCAATTGATTTGCAGTTAATAGATGTAGGGTGAAGTCTTACAGTCCTTAGTCAGAAGTTAAACTTTGTGTTTTCTTAGAGCTTTGAAGGCTCTTGGACTAGATATCCTAAACTTCTATGGAATAATTTGGGGGGTTAATGGAAGTAGGAGGGTGCTGAGTACGGTGGTGGTAGGAAGTAGGTAATTAAAGTTTAGGTTAGTGTGTTGGAAGAATATTTTTAGATTATTATTAGTGGGAAAAATAGTAAGGGTTGAGGAGTAAATTATTCGAGTATAGAAAAATAGGTTTAATAAGGCGGTTATAGCTATTAATGTGGAGAGGAAAATGTTGTTGTTTTTTAATATTTCTGTGATGATAATTCATTTTGGTATAAATCCTGTAAGTGGTGGAAGTCCTCCTAAAGATAGGAGAGTTATTGGTAGAATAATTATTATTATGGGGGTTTTGTTTCATATTAGGGTGATAAGGGAAATAGTTGTAAGTGAGTTTGGAATTATTATGAAAAATATAGATAAGGTTAATAGAATATAGATTAGGAGGTTAAGAATTATAATATGGTGATTGTATGGTAGGATGGCAATTATTCATCCTATGTGTGAAATAGATGAGTATGCTAGGATTTTTCGTGTTTGGGTTTGATTAAGGCCTCCTCATGCTCCTACAAGGATGGAAATAATTGCAATGATGGAAGTTAATTTAATGTTGATAAGTTCATGAATTTGAAATAGGATTGATAGGGGTGCGAGTTTTTGTCATGTTAAAATAATTATTCCTGTGTGTAAGGGGATGCCTTGTGTTACTTCAGGTAGTCAGGAGTGAAAGGGTGCAAGGCCTAGTTTGATTATTATGGAGATGGTGGTTAGTATAATAATAGTTTCATGGGTTTGTGTTTGGAATAATCATATTCCTAGTTGATAAAAGTTTAGACTAATAGCTAGTAGAAAAATTATTGAAGCTGTTGCTTGAGTAATAAAATACTTTGTTGCTGCTTCAGTGGATCGTGGAAATTTCTTGTTAATTAGTAGAGGGGTGATTGACAGAAGGCTTATTTCGAGGCCAATTCATATGAATATAAGATTGGAGCTTGTTATGGTAATTATGGGGCCAAAAAATATAGTGAAATAAATGATAATGATCGTAATCAGATTCATGTTAGTAGGGGAAGGTATTAAACCAACGTTTTCGGGGCATGGGCCCGATAGCTTTATCTAGCTGACCCTGCTTATATAGAATAAGGTGTATTGGTTGCACGGAAAATTTTGAATTTTTAGGTATAGGTTCGATTCCTATTATTCTAGAAATAAGAGGATTAGACCTCTATAATTTACTCTATCAAAGTAACTCTTTTGTCAGACATATTTCTAAATGTGGGGTGGAATGCTTGCTAAAAAAATGAGTATGGAAATGTATCATGTACATAAAGAAAGAGTAAGTGGTAAGAAGTTTTTTCATAATAGATGTATGAGTTGGTCATATCGGAATCGAGGGTAGGATGCTCGAATTCATAGAAATAAGGAAGTTAAAATTAGTGTTTTTAGTATGAAGTTGGTAGTGTAAAGTTCTGGGTTATTAATATTTTGAAATGGGCCTAAAAATACAATGGATGAAATAGCGTTTATTAAAATGATATTGGTGTATTCAGCTATGAAAAATAGAGCAAATGGTCCAGCAGCGTATTCTACGTTAAATCCTGAAACTAGTTCTGACTCCCCTTCTGTCAGGTCGAAAGGACTTCGATTTGTTTCTGCTAAAGTTGAAATAAATCATATTATGGCTATGGGTCATGTTGGAAAAATTAGTCATGTTGATTCTTGGGTAATAATTAAGTTTTGTAAGGAGAGGGATCCGCTTATTAGAAAAGCAGATAGTAGAATAATAGCTATAGTTACTTCATAAGAGATGGTTTGTGCTACTGCTCGTAGCGCTCCAAATAATGAGTATTTTGAGTTTGAAGCTCATCCTGATCATAAAATAGAATAAACAGAAAAGCTTGATATGGCTAAGATGAATAATATGCCTAAGTTTAGATTAATTAGTGAATGTGGTATAGGGAGTGGAATTCATAGGCTTAGTGCTAATGTTAACGAGAGGGTAGGTGCAATTAAGAATAGTGAGGTGGAAGTTGTTAGTGGTCGGAGGGGTTCTTTGATGAATAGTTTTATAGCGTCAGCAAATGGTTGAAGCATTCCGTATGGGCCTACAATGTTTGGTCCTTTTCGTAGTTGTATATAGCCTAATATTTTTCGTTCTACTAAAGTTAGAAAAGCTATGGCGATTAGGATGGGGACTAGAAAAAGCAAAATGTTGATTAAATGCACTATTAGAGAGAGGATTTGGACCTCTATAATAAGGTTTTAAGTCTTATGCAATAACCTGACTCTGCCACTCTAATTGCCTGGACTAGGCTAAGGATAGGTAAAATTAATTTTATTAAGATCAATTCATAAATTTAATTTAGAGCTCTATATTATAGTTGGCTCTATTTCTCTTGTCCTTTCGTACTGGGAGAAATTATTAATAGATAGAAACCGACCTGGATTACTCCGGTCTGAACTCAGATCACGTAGGATTTTAATCGTTGAACAAACGAACCATTAATAGCTGCTGCACCATTGGGATATCCTGATCCAACATCGAGGTCGTAAACCCTATTTTCGATATGAACTCTTAAATAAGATAGCGCTGTTATCCCTAGGGTAACTTGGTTCGTTGATCAAGTGATTGGGTCAATTTGATTAATATTTATATTTTGACTTGTGAGTCTAAATTACAATCTTTCGGAGGTTGATTTGTTCTCCGAGGTCACCCCAACCAAAATTATTAATTTAGTTTTCAAATGTTATTTCATTAGATTTCTATTGTAGAGAAATAAATTAATAAATTAAAGCTCCATAGGGTCTTCTCGTCTTATTTTGAAATTCCCGCCTCTTCACGGGAAGGTCAATTTCACTGATAAGAAATAAGAGACAGTTAAACCCTCGTTTTGCCGTTCATTCTAGTCCCTAATTAAGGAACAAGTGATTATGCTACCTTTGCACGGTCAGAATACCGCGGCCGTTTAACCTTGGTCACTGGGCAGGCAATACCTTTAATACTTGTAATGCTAAAGGCGATGTTTTTGGTAAACAGGCGGGGTTTGTGTTTGCTTAGTTCCTTTTATTTCTTTTTATCTTTCCTTATAGCACTCCTGTGTTGGATTAACAATAGGGTTAGTGGATGTTTTATATTTAAGTTAAGTTCTCTTGATTGAATAACTAACAATGGGGCATCCGGGTTGTTATACACTTGTGCATGGAGAATATTATTCTTGTTACTCATGTTAACATTGTCTCATCTATAAATTTATAGATTGACCCAATTATAGATATAGGAATTATTATAATTTTTTGGGATTAGAAATAGATAAGTTTTGAGCTTAAACGCTTTCTTTATTGATGGCTGCTTTTAGGCCAACTATGATTATCATTATGTTTATATTATTCACTATTAAGGGCTGTAGGCCTGTCCTAAAGAGCTGTACCTCTTTAGGCTAAATTTTAAGATTACAGTAAGATTTAAAGTTCTTTTGGTAGTCTTAAAGTTGAACTGAAATTCATTATTGGGTAACCAGCTATCACCAAGCTCGTTAGGCTTCTCACCTCTACCTAAAAATCTTCCCACCATTTTGCTACATGGACGGGTTGGTTCAAAAAATTGTTCTTAGGTAGCTCGTTTGGTTTCGGGGTTTCTAGCTAAGTTCTCTTAGTTAGTTTATTTCTAGTTAACTCATAATGCAAAAGGTACAAGGGGTAATCTTTGCTGTTTTTTACTGAGAACTTTCTTTCATCTTTCCCTTGCGGTACTATCTCTATAGCTCCTAAGTAAAATTTCTTTCTCTAATACTTTAATTAGATTAAATGTTTTAGCTTAATAAAATTTTTAGTTTTGTTTTTATGTTTTAGGGCTAGGTTTGGTTCAAAGTGTTCATGGTTGATGAATTCTTCTGGGTGTAAGCCAGGTGCTTTATTTTAAGCTACACTATGAGTAATCCAAGCACACTTTCCAGTATGCTTACCTTGTTACGACTTACCTCCTCTCATATAGTTAATTTTGTAAATTATGTATTTATTTTTTTTTACTATTATTTGAGGAGGGCGACGGGCGGTGTGTGCGCGCTTCAGAGCTTTCCATTCAATTAAGCACTCTATTCTTAATTTACTACTAAATCCTCCTTGATCCTTTAGATTTCATAAAGGACATCGTAATGTTCTTTTTTAAGAAAATGTAGCCCATTACTTTCCAACTCATAGGCTACACCTTGACCTAACGTCTTCATGTTTGATTCTTTTGTTTACTTTGTATCCTTTTTAGGGTTTACTGAAGATGGCGGTATATAAGCTGAAAGAGCAAGAGTTGGTAAGGTGGAACGGGGTTTATCGATTATAGAACAGGCTCCTCTAGACGGATGTAAAGCGCCGCCAAGTCCTTTGAGTTTTAAGCGGTGGCTCGTAGTTCTCTGGCAAATAATTTTGTTATTTAAATTATTTAAGTTTAGGGCTAAGCATAGTGGGGTATCTAATCCCAGTTTGGATCTTAGCTATCGTGTATATATTGACTAGAATTACTTTCGTTAGTGGATTTAGGTCCGAACGATGAACTTCTACGTATTTGTTGGGTTTCAATTCTATTCTAATAAATGTATAACACGTTTTACGCCGAAATTTAGTTAGTTTGAGTTAATCGTATGACCGCGGTGGCTGGCACGAAATTTACCAACTCTGTAAGGTGTAGCTTAGTCGAACTTTCGTTTATTGCTAAATTTTTATCACTGCTGAATCCCGTGGGGGAGTGGCTGGGCTAGGTGTCAGAAGCTATAATTATGTGCTTGATACCTTCTCCTTAGGTTTAACATAAATTATAAGGGAATTTGCACAGGTTCATGGAAATTTGCATGTGTAATCTCACCTTCAATTAACTATAAGGCTAGGACCAAACCTTTGTGTTTATGGACAAATTCTAGCCAAATTCTTAATAATTTGTAGGTACGGGATTAATAACAAGTAGTTTAAGG